TGTCAATTGCGAAATATCTCGTTTGTTGTAACACTTCCTAAAAAACTATTCCATTGGACTAACAATGGGAAGGAAGAAGGCGAGTCGTTCTGCTAATTCCCCATTCTCCAATCAGTCCTTCCCATGGGTTAGTGTCCCACCAAATAATTGGAGGAGTGAAATCCTAATCGAATTCAAAAAAAGCAGTAAGTCCAAGGAAATAAACTAATAAAAAATACGTATTTTTTTTTCGGATTAAACAAAGGGATTCGCAAATAAAAGTGCTAACGCTACAACCAGTCCATAAATTGTTAAAGCTTCCATAAAAGCCAGACTAAGCAATAAAGTACCTCGTATTTTTCCCTCCGCCTCGGGCTGTCTCGCGATCCCTTCTACAGCTTGGCCCGCAGCAGTACCTTGACCAACCCCAGGTCCAATAGAAGCAAGCCCGACGGCCAACCCAGCAGCAATAACGGAAGCGGCAGAAATCAGTGGATTCATGATAAGTTCCTCACACCAAAAAAAGTAAATAGTTAATGATACAATCAACCAATAAATTATGACTTAATTATTCCATCGCTAAGATCTATACAGTCGAAGGAAATAAGAACTCGGAATTGAAGTAATAATATTATTATTGAATCATCAGAACGGCTTCGATATTTCTTTTTTAGTTTTTATTCACAGAATTTTTTTGAATCCATACCATTCTTTTTGAATTTTTCGTTTTTTCTTATTTTCTTGATTGAATCTCTTTATTCAATAGTCACTTTATTTTATTCATTTAATATTCAATTCACAACTACAAAGGAAATGGAGGGGATTCCATTGGAATTCCTATCTAAATTCACAGTAATAGAGCCGCTTAGATATTACATATATAACTAATTAATATCTAATATTACATATACATGTGTTTCTTGGATAACGTAAATCAACCATTCATATCTTACATTTAATCGGATTATAGAATCATTCTTCGAAACATTCACAAGAGTTGTCTTATACTAATTAGAGTACATACATCTAGTTCGGCCCCCCCTAGCCAATCCATTTTTTTTTATAAATTTGAATTTAGTTTTTTGTAAATCTTTATTTTTTCTTTTTTTACTAGCCGACGCAGGTACAATCAATCTACATGGACAAATTCGTTAGATCGAATCGTTGCATCGAAATAGAAGTATTTGATTGATCTAAGTTCAGGTAATTTATTATTTATTAAAATTATCTTTTGGTCAACCGTTTAATTGGATGAAATCAACTTGAATGGGAATTTTTCTATATAACAATAGCATCTTTTTTAAAATAGCACACCATAATACTATAAGTATTACAATCCTAATTATTATTCAGATTATGATTACTAATATCTAATAATATTGAATATTGGAATTAAATGAACAAAACAATATAAAGATAGTATTCATTGGGGGGGGATAAATAGACCGAACTGGAATTTTAGGAAAAAGATCTTTTCGATCTCTTTCCTTTTTTTTACTTCCCCTTTTGTTTGTTGCAATTCCCTAATACCGCTAATATCTTATTTTTGACTATTACTTCTATACTTTATATAGTTTATATTTATATAATTTATCTATTTATTTTTATATATTATGCTCCTTAAGCAGATTATCTTGATACGCACATATATTGCGTAAGGCTTAAACTAAAAAAAGACTATTTCGAAAACTAGTCAATGATGACCCTCCATGGATTCGCCTATATAAGCCGCAGCTAAAGTTGCAAAAATAAGAGCTTGAATACCGCTTGTAAATAATCCAAGTAACATGACGGGTATAGGAACCACTGAAGGTACTAAAGAAACAAGAACAAGAACTACTAATTCATCAGCTAATATATTTCCGAAAAGTCGAAAACTAAGTGATAGGGGTTTTGTGAAATCTTCTAAAATATTAATGGGTAAAAGGATTGGAGTTGGTTGAATGTATTTACCAAAATAACCCAATCCTTTTTTACTAAGACCCGCATAGAAATATGCTACTGACGTGAGTAAAGCTAAAGCAACAGTAGTATTTATATCATTTGTAGGCGCGGCTAATTCCCCATGAGGTAACTGTATGATTTTCCAAGGTAAAAGAGCACCCGACCAATTCGAAACAAAAATAAATAGAAACAAAGTTCCAATAAAGGGAACCCATGGACCGTATTCTTCGCCAATCTGAGTTTTGCTCACATCTCGAATGAATTCAAGAACATATTCGAAGAAATTCTGACTGTCAGTAGGAATGGTTTGTGGATTACGAACAGCTATAATGGCTGAACCTAATAAGATAGCAATTACAACCCAAGAAGTAATAATTACTTGGGCATGGACTTGAAAACCTCCTATTTTCCAATAGAAATGTTGGCCGACTTCCACACCGGATATATCGTATAAGCCTTTTAGTGTGTTGATATAACATAATAGAACATTCATATTGCCCTCTGAAAAAAAATAGAACTTTAAAAAGAATTATTTTGATTCAACCTTCTCTTTTTTCGACTTGCCTAGTTGACTTATATATATTTGTATACCAATTAATTACATAATATCCCTAGTTACTTGTATCTCTTTTAGGAATCATAACCGATTTCATAAATCTATGGAGTTCCCAAAAGAATTTTTTTATTATTCATTATTAATATGAATCAAGGATTTCGTATATAACTAGAACGACCCTCACAAATTGCAAATACTAATTTGTTAAGAATTAATCGGATTGAAGCTATCGCGTCATCATTTGCTGGGATCGAAATATCAGCGAGATCTGGGTCACAATTTGTATCGATTAAACAAATCGTTGGAATTCCCAAAATCATACATTCTCGAAGAGCCATATATTCTTCTTGCTGATCAACGATTATTACAATATCGGGTAATCCAGTCATATATTTGATCCCGCCCAGATATGTTTGCAAGTGAGATAATTGTCTCTTCAACATAGCTGAATCTCTTTTCGGAAGACGATTGAGTCTCCCCATCTTTTGTTCCGTTCTCAAGTCCCTGAACTTATGAAGTATCGTTTCCGTAGTATACCAATTCGTTAACATACCGCCTAGCCATTTTTTATTAACATAATGACAACGGGCCCTTATTGCAGCCCGCGCTACTGAATCGGCTGCTTTATTTTTGGTACCAACAATTAAGAATTGCTTTCCCCTACTCGCTGTATCAAAAACTAAATCACAAGCTTCTGATAAAAAACGGGCAGTTCTAATAAGATTTATAATATGAATACCTTTACGCTTTGAAGAGATATAAGGTTCCATTCTAGGATTCCATTTACTAGTACCATGACCAAAATGAACTCCTGCTTCCATCATTTCTTCCAAATGGATGTTCCAATATCTTCTTGTCATTTATTTATCCACACCTCCTTTCTTTTTATTAAAAAAAAGAGAGACGAGGTGCCCTGAAATAGAAATAAATAATTGTTCCGATGGAACCTTCGTTTCTACCTCTAACGGATATTGGCCATTGATACACGATTCAAACCATTAATATTAATTTCTTTCTATTCTATTTGTTATTTTATTATCTATTATCTTTATTACTATATACCAAATAAAAATAAAAAAAAAAATGACCGCAAATACAAATAGCTAAAAAGAAAGGGGGTGAATCCGCTCTTAGGAATTATTCAACCCTCGAAATGATTGTCTCAGTGTATCGTGTAAATTCCTTGAAATGAAAAAATCAAATAATTCTCTGTGGTGGAACAAAATATCTCGCATTTCTGCCTCGAATAGTTTATTGTTTTTGGTTTCCAAAGGAATGTTGGTATGTTGCCTTGAACGTTGCACTAATCCGTTGAATCCCGTACCAACGGGTATCATCCCCCCTAGAACAACGTTCTCTTTCAGACCTTTCAACCAATCGATACGACCCCGGAGAGCGGCTTTTGCTAAAACTCGAGCAGTTTCTTGAAAACTTGCTTCGGATATAAAACTTTGAGTATTTAGAGATGCTTTCGTTATTCCCAATAAGATAGCTCGGTAACAGATCGCTTCTTCCAAAGCGCGCCCTGTTCGTTCCGCCCGCAACAATTCAATCAGTTCTCCGGGTGAAAAAACATTAGACATTCCCTCTTCTGAAACCAACACTTTTGATGTTATTTGACGCACAATAATTTCTATATGTCGATTATGAATCTGCACCCCCTGAGATCTATAAACTTTTTGGATCTTATTAACCAAAGAGATACGCCCTTGCACTATAGTTAGCTCAGCACCAATCAAGAATCTCCAAGGAATTCCAATAATTTTTGTTATACTCTTGTTCCAACCCTCAATTCTCTTTTCTAGGTTCATCGATATTGAATCAATCGAACGCACTTCTAACACTTGTTCCACTTTTGGAAGACCTTGCGTTATATCCCTAGATCTCGATTTTTCATATATAAATGTAACTAATGTATCTCCTTCGTAAAGGATTTCTCCATAATGGCCATGAACGGTTGCTCCCGGAGTGGCCAAATAAGCTTTAGCTGATCTTATTACTACAGAGTCAATTTGAACAATTAGAACTTGACCCGATTTTAAGTGCGGTCCGTTTTTGGCTATACATAAATTTTCACAAATAAACTGCCCAAGGCTAATTATTCTAGACGCTTCTTCACAATAATTATGATGGAGAAAATTCCAATTCAAATTGAATGGATTCAAAACGATGTTACCGCGCGGATCGGGATTATTATAAATAGAAACCCTACCATTTTCATCCATTAAATAATATTTAAGCACTTGAAAAGTCTGTTTGAAATTGTCAAGTTGTAAATATTTAGTTACCGAGATCTGATTATAAGTTATTAAATGGTAAAATGAATAAAAATGCGCAATTTGAGGGGTTCTTCCTAATCCTAAAGGTCCCAAGGAATTCCTAATTGGAATTAGACTATCTCTTTTCATTGATTCTTTTTTTATTACATCATTGTAATATTTTACATCGTTGAATGGACCCATTTGAAAACAATTAGATGATGACAAAATTATAAAAGATTGGCATTCCTTATTCCTCTTCA